TAATCTCAGCATTCAATGTGTATTCCTGAATAATCTAATTTTTCAATTATTCAACCATTTCATTTTACCAAGTTCAACGTTAGCCAGATTAGTCAACATTTATATGTTTCGATGCAACAACAAGATGTTATTTGTAACAAGTAGTTTTGTTGGTTGGTTAATTGGTCACATTTTATTCATGAAATGGGTTGGATTGGTATTATTCTGGATACGGCAAAATCATTCTATTCGATCTAATAAGTACCTTGTGTCAGAATTGAGAAATTCTATGGCTCGAATCTTTAGTATTCTCTTATTTATCACCTGTGTCTACTATTTAGGCAGAATGCCGTCGCCTATTGTCACTAAGAAACTGAAAGAAACCTCAGAAATGGAAGAAAGGGGAGAAAGTGAGGAAGAAAGCGATGTAGAAACAACTTCCGAAACGAAGGAGACTAAACAGGAACAAGAGGGATCCGCCGAAGAAGACCCTTCCCTTTGTTCGGAAGAACAGGAAGATCCGGAAAAAATAGATGAAACGGAAGAGATCCGAGTGAATGGAAAGGAAAAAACAAAGGGGGAATTCCACTTTCACTTTAAAGAGACATGCTATAAAGATAGCCCAGTTTACGAAGATTCTTATCTTGATAGGTATCAAGATAATTGGGAATTGGGAAGACTTAAAGAAGAGAAAAATGAAAAGACTTATTTCTGGTTTGAAAAACCTCTTGTAACTTTTCTTTTCGATTATAAACGATGGAATTGTCCATTGCGATATATAAAAAATGATCGGTTTGAAAATGCTGTACGAAATGAAATGTCACAATATTTTTTTTATACATGTCCAAGTAATGGGAAAAAAAAAATATCTTTTACATATCCACCTAGTTTATCGACTTTTTCGGAAATGATAGAACGAAAAATGTCTTTGTACACGACAAAAAAATTATCCCATGAAGACCTGTATAATTATTGGGTTTATACCAATGAACAAAAAAAATAATAAAAATATTGATACATAAAAAAAATATAAAAATAAATAAGACGAGATTCGTCCCCCCCCCATATATCTGATACCTTCGCCTATAAGGGAACTTGTAAGGCCAACTCCATTTGTAATTCCATCAATTATATGTCTATCAAAAAACTGAGTTAGCTCGGTTAATCTTCTTATACCCATGACTAAAACCCTAGTATAAAAAATATCTATGTAACCACGATTATATGACCAATTGTATATAACACTTTTTATTTGGTCCAAGATAATTCTCTTAGGGCTCCCTTTTACAAATGAATTGATTAAGTCCAAATTCTGGAAAAATGAATAAACAGACCCATATAAAATATATGCTATGAATAATCCGAAAATAGCTATACTTACTGAAAAAATTGAATTTGTAAAAAATTCATACCAATTCACAGAATAATTCGAATTTGGATGTAAAAGATTTTGGGATGGGGTTAACCATTTCGATAATATATCAAAATCCATTACTTCTTGATCAAAAGAAATTCCTATTGATCCAACGAACAAAGTAAATAGTACCAATACAAGCAGAGGAAATAGCATAGTATTGTCTGATTCATGAGGATACGTGGAAGTATATTTATTTCCAAAGTAAGTACTAAAGTATCGTATCTTATCATTATCAATAATTTGATATGTATCTTTTGAAAAAAAGTAAACCTTATTATTCATTGTTGATAAAAGTAAATTTTTATTGAATGTTTTTGGTGCTTCTTTTCCCCATAGAGATATTGAATAGAACAAATTATTTTTAGTGCTACTGTGATTTTGAAAATAAACGCGCAAATACCCATCAAAGGTAAGTAAATATACCCGAAACATATAAAATGCGGTTAATCCTATTGTAAAATAAGGTATTATTGCAAAAATTGGTGAATATAACCAACTATCATTAAGAATTTCATCTTTGGACCAAAAACAAGCAAGAGGTGGAATACCACAAAGAGAAAGTGTACCTAATAAAAAAGTAGTTCTTGTAATTGGAACATATCTTGTTAAACCACCCATAAGAACCATATTCTGACTTTTTTCTGGTGAATATCCAACAATAGGTTCCATTGAATGAATAATAGATCCAGATCCCAAAAACAATAAAGCTTTAGAATAGGCATGAGTGATCAAATGGAATAAAGCCGCTCGATAAGAACCTATACCTAGAGCTAACATAATATAACCTAATTGAGACATTGTAGAATAGGCTAAACTTCTTTTAATGTCTCTTTGAGCAAGAGAAAAAGTAGCTCCTAATAGTACTGTTATTACACCCAGTAAAGAAATGAAATTCATTATATAAGGTATGTCTATGAAAAGAGGAATAAGCCGAGCTACAAGAAAAATTCCTGCTGCTACCATAGTAGCAGCGTGTATAAGGGCCGAGATAGGAGTAGGTCCTTCCATGGCATCAGGTAACCATACGTGGAGGGGGAATTGTGCAGATTTAGCAACTGCACCGACAAATAATAAAGAGGCACACAAAGTAGCAAATAAGGAACTGACCCCATTATTATGGATCAAGTTATTAGCTATTTCGAACAAATCCCGAAATTCCAAACTACCTGTTATCCAATAAAGACCTAAGATTCCTAATAATAAACCAAAATCTCCTACACGATTAGTTACAAAAGCTTTTTGACAAGCACTTGCGGCAATCGGTCGTGTGAACCAAAACCCTATTAATAAATATGAACACATTCCCACTAGTTCCCAAAAAATATGAATTTGTATCAAATTAGAACTAGTAACTAATCCCAACATGGAAGTATTGGAAAAACTCATATAAGCAAAAAATCTCAAATATCCTTGGTCGTGAGACATATAATTGTCACTATAAATAAGAATCATGACTCCAACAGTAGTAATTAGTATTGACATAATAGAAGTAAGTGGATCGATCAAATACCCAAACTCTAAGGAAAAATCAATATCTATGGTCCAAGACCATAGATATTGATAAATAAAACTTCCATTTATTTGTTGAATAGACAGATTGGCCGAAAACCCCATAGCTATACTTAACAGAAAAATACTAGGAAAAACCCATATACGACGAATATTTTTTGTTGCTTTCGGAATAAGTATAAGTCCAAATCCTATTGACATAGTAACTGTAAGTGGAAGAAAAGGTATTATCCATGCATATTGATATGTATGTTCCATAAGAAAACAAACAAATTGAGATTTTTTTTATAATTAATAATTGTTTCCGATTCACCAATTCTTATCTCTTTCGAAAAGAACAATAAACAATAATAATGAAAAAAAAAATAATATATATATATAATAAATTATATATATAATTTATTTCTTATTTTATGTTATTTGTTTTTTTATGTTAAATGTTGAAAGTAAAAAAAAACTATTATTCACAGAATAAAGTATAGATAATGATTAAAAAAAACGATCTATTCCGAACAATACATGTCTTTCACATACAACAATAAATAAAAATGAGTAACCCTTTTTTGAATGGCAGTTCCCAAAAAACGTATTTCTATATCAAAAAAACATATTCGTAGGAATATTTGGAAGAAAAAAGGATATTTAACTGCAGTAAAAGCTTTTTCTTTAGCGAAATCGGTTTCTACCGGACATTCAAAAAGTTTTTTTGTGCGACAAACAAATAATAAAGTCTTGGGATAATTGGAATTGACATAGCCCGAAGAACTGAAAATTTTTTAAGATGAACGATTCACATTAATTAATGTATTGAACTACTCAATATTAGTTAGAACTAGCTGCTGTGGTATGTAGAATAAGAGTTTTCTGTATATTGGGTTCTTATTAAGAATAGTATTTTTTCCCTATCCATTAACTTTTCACAATAGAAAAATAGGATTAAGATTTTCTATTGTGAATAGTACAATTGCCATAGAAATTTAAACTCTTTTATTTTGTTATATGCCTAGCCTAAAACTTAATTGGTTTGGTAAATGTTACCTTATTTATATTATATACATATACACAATGAAGAGTATTAATACTTAATGATACTAAAGTATCGGAATCGTTAGAAAAATTCCAAATGGATTTAGTGATGAAATTGTAATACATATGAGATCTTAGTTATTTTATTTTTTTTTTTCATTGAAAAAGAAATCATCAAAAAAAATAGAAAGAAAAAGGACAATTCTTAATTCTATACCTCGACTGAGAGCAAAACTATCGAAATTTCAACTGTATCGGGGGAACTTAGTTTATAGTACGTGAAAGTTGATTGTTAAAACTGAACCTAGGATGATACCAACTAAGGATTATTTTATTGAAGATTCAAATATGAATTTAAACGAGTCTTTTTTCATCGATTCTAATGTTTCCTAAACTATATTGAATCCTTGATTCTTGACGATTCAACATGAAATGAATATTATTATTTCAAGTAAGCCGCCATGGTGAAATCGGTAGACACGCTGCTCTTAGGAAGCAGTGCTAGAGCATCTCGGTTCGAGTCCGAGTGGCGGCATCCTATAAAAGAGACACAATGTATCCTATAATGTATTCAATTTCCGATTTCAATTCTGTAATGGGACACCTTTTTTTATGATATTTGTGACTTTAGAACATATATTAACTAATATCTCTTTTTCGATCATTTCAATTGTGATTACGATTCATTTCATGAACTTATTAGTCTACGAAATCGTAGGATTACGTGATTCATCGGAAAAAGGGATGATAGCCACCTTTTTCTCTATAACAGGATTATTAGTTTCTCGTTGGATTTCCTCGGGACATTTTCCGTTAAGTAATTTATACGAGTCATTAATCTTCCTTTCATGCAGTTTCTTTATTATTCATATAATTTCCAAGAAATTGAACCATAAAAATGATTTAAGCACAATAACTACCCCAAGTACTATTTTTACTCAAGGTTTCGCTACGTCGGGTCTTTCAACTGAAATGCATCAATCCGCAATATTAGTACCTGCTCTACAATCTCAGTGGTTAATGATGCACGTAAGTATGATGTTATTGAGCTATGCAGCTCTTTTATGCG